TGATACCCCCTAGAATTTCATTAACCGAATTTCGTTTGATTAAAGCGAAGTTCCTTAAAAATCTCTGCCTTCTTTGAAATATCATGAACAGTTCCCGTAGGTTGAGCGCCCTTTTCAAGGAAATATAGAATAGCAGGAACATTTGAATAAGTTTGATTCTTTATCGGATCATAAAAACCAACTTTCTGAAGATCTCTTCCTTCTCTTCGGAATCGAACATCAATTGCAACGATTCGATAGACGGCTCATTGGGATAGATGTAGATGAACAATACCCCCCCTAGAAACGTATAAGAAGTTTTCTCCTCGTACGGCTCAAGAAAAAATGATTAGAAGTTTTATGTCTATGTATAGAATTATCATAAGCGAATAGATCCATAAAATCATCCAAGCAATTAGACTAGAATTTTAGTCCTTTTTCTTTCCTAAAAAAAGTTTGTACTCATAACTCAAGTTGGATAACTTCCAAATAGCTCAAAGACAATCCTTAAGCATTTCATTTATTGAGTGGTCTCTAACCCCCTTTTTGTCTTGTTTAGATTTAGAATCTTTTTTTTATTCTTCATTCTGATTTAGTTGTTGAGACAATTTAAAATGGTGTTTCCTTGTTCCAGAATCCTTTATCTTTTCTTTGAATCATTGGGTTTAGACATTACTTCGGTGATCCTTAATCCTTTCAAAATGGCAGCAACATACCTTTTTTTGTGATTTCTTTCTATCAAATCTATCAAAGAATCATAAGAACGGTTGATTCCCGCGTGTTACACTTTTGACCGAAAAAGTTTTATCAAGTCCAAAAAATGTTATTTTTTTTATTAAAATGATGAAAACTTTCTCGAATTGAATCCTTTCAATTTCTATATCGAAGATATACTTACGAAGTTGGAACAACTTATTCATTGGCACTAACCCTAGACCCTTGCCCTTGAGAAATTAATTAATACCTTCTACTCGAGCTCCATCATGTACTATTTACATTATAACCCCCCAAAAGCTGAGGTTTCTAGTTGAGTAGAACAAAGGATGTTGAGCCAAGAGCACTTTCATTCCTAATAAAATGGTGGATTCTTACATCCACAGCGGATCATGTCCTTCAAGTCGCACGTTGCTTTCTACCACATCGTTTCAAACGAAGTTTTACCATAACATTCCTCTCGTTTGGAACCAGTATGTAATTGATTCAATTATGGAATCATGAATAGTCATTGGTTCTGCCGGTAAATGGTAATCTATGCTTTTGTCCCTTTATACAGTTACCAATGGGTAGATATTTTCTGAAAAAGTCTCAGCAATAATTTATTAATCCCCATATTTCTAAATGTAATTTCTATATATCTATATTTTATTAACATGAATAAATTAGTTCGTCTTTGAATCTCCATGACTCGATAGGATCGAGTCACCTATCTCACACTTCTTCGAATATAAAGGACTCAGAATAAGCCATTAAAAAGATTTATAAAAATCTAATTTAAACAATTTACTACTTCCACATCATTAATAATGTTTTTGACTAAGTACCACATTGTTTTATCACGGATCGATCCATGTTTCTTTTTGAATTAAAACCACCAACAATTTATGGATAAGTGGATCAAAAATATTGATATATAACGGACCGGGATAGTTCAGCGTCATTGAAAATTAAAATAATTATGGATATGGTACCTAATCTCTAAGTAATTAACTTCAATATGAATATACGGGGGATGGGCATAGAATGAAAGGCCGTCCTACCTTTTTTATTCCAAATTATTGCGATCTATGTTCCTATCTAACCTGGATCATAAATGGATTAAGTTACATCTGGGTATCTCAATTCAGCTCGAGAAAAAAAAAGATGATTCAGAAAGGAAGAGGCATCAGCAAAAATTAGAAAAAAGAATCCCATTCTATTCAATATTAGAATTAGAAAACAAAGGAAAGGGCTGCTCAAAAAAGCAATCTTTTTTCTGATATTGATATAATATAATGGATGCTCTGGGACGGAAGGATTCGAACCTCCGAATAGCGGGACCAAAACCCGTTGCCTTACCACTTGGCCACGCCCCATTTAGATTTCTATTCTAAACTAATAAACACTAATAGTAGTAGTGGTTGTTCGTCAATTCCAGTGCAAATCAATATCTATGAAATCCATTGTTGATAGGATTTTGCCACGTGTAGATATAGAATTAACCTGGAATTGATTGATCATTACATATAATTTAATTAAGATATAAGATATTGTATAAAAATATGATTTCTTCTATTCTCTATTATCTTTTGAGAATGGAAGGATTTTTTATTGGGTGAGTGAGTTCAAAGGCTTTTTTGGTCTACTTTACCTTCGTCATTATTTTTTGCCTTATATCAATAAGATATCAATAACTCAATCAAAATGCAATTATCTACAATAAAAAAATCTTTGCTATGCCTAATATTTTTAGTTTGATCGGTATCTGTCTTAATTCTGCCCTTTATTCGAGTAGTTTTTTCTTTGCCAAATTACCTGAGGCCTA